GTCTTTTTTTAGCTTAGTACCAAGCAATGTATGTGCGGCTCAAGCTGATTTACTTAAGGAATAGAAATATACAAGACTCTATATACGATAGAAAGCAATAGGAACAAAAAATCTAAAATGACGATATTAGAGAGTTGTAAAAAAAAGGAAAGAGATCTAAAAGATCTTTTTCCTAAAATTCTCCTTTCGTCCACTTAATATCCTACCTTTCCTCGACGAATATTCACTTTCTATTATATTGGTCAGCCAATCTTCTTAGGCAAATCATAATTTGAATCAAATCGATGTTTACGACGTGTGATTAAATAAAAAATAGGAGAAAGAATTCTCCTTTACAGTTGATTTTATTCAATAATTGACCAAAAGAAAATATTCAATATCAATATTAATAAATAAGAAATTGCATGAACTTAGAGCAATCAAATAATGATAGTTCTATGCAATAATTCGCCCTAATCAATTTGATTTGCCCATTTAGATTGTATTCAGTTGGAATAATGATAAAGAAAACGGAAGGCAGAAAAGAATTTACAAAAAACGGGATTCCTAAAAAAATGGATTGATTCTCGAATCCGATTGAATCTAATGGTTTACGTTATGGAAAAAAGACATGTATATGTGATATTAGATATTGACTACTTATATATGAACTAAAGATCTATTTCATTTGCCCTACTACTGGATTCCAATAGAAGTCCTTTCGTATCGTTGTGGCTGTGAATTGGCTGAATAAAGAGATGAAATCAAGAAAAGATGGAAGAATTGAAATAACAGCTCGGAACCAAGAAATGACAGAACAAAAGTTCTATGGATTCACAAAAACTCGGTGGATAGAAACGAAAAAAGAGATATCGAAGTAGTTCTGATGATTCAATAATATTATTACTTAAAGTCGAAGTTCTTAGTTACTTCGACTGGATGAATCCTATCAATGGAATAATTAAGTCATAATTCATTGGTTGATTGTATCATTAACCATTTCTTTTTGTTGGTACGAGGAACTTATCATGAATCCACTGATTTCTGCTGCTTCTGTTATTGCTGCTGGGTTGGCCGTAGGGCTTGCTTCTATTGGACCTGGAGTTGGTCAAGGGACTGCTGCGGGTCAAGCCGTAGAGGGTATCGCGAGACAGCCCGAGGCAGAGGGAAAAATACGAGGTACTCTATTGCTTAGTCTAGCTTTTATGGAAGCTTTAACGATTTATGGATTGGTTGTAGCATTAGCACTTTTATTTGCGAATCCTTTTGTTTAATTGTTTAATCTTAGAAATAGGAAAAATACATATTTTTCCTATTTTATGGCCTTGGACTTGTCGTTTGCTTTTTCAAATTAGATCAAGATTTTACTCCTACAATTCTTTATTGGTTGAGAAAATAACCTACGGGAAGGGCGGATTTGCAGATGAGGAATTAGCATACCGACTCGCTTTCATCCTTCCCGTTCGTAGTCCAAGGGAAACTCTTTTTATGAGGTCTTTCAACAATTCAAGGGGGTAGTTCATACTTTATAACTCGAATATTTTTTGACTCGATTTCAAAAAAAGAATAAATAAAAAAGAGGGGCAAAGCGATAGAAAAAGAACTCTGGTCGATTTTTGAGTCTATCTATAAGAGGAGATTTTATGAAAAATGTAACCGATTCTTTCGTTTCTTTGGGCCACTGGCCATCTGCCGGGAGTTTCGGATTTAATACCGATATTTTAGCAACAAATCCAATAAATCTAAGTGTAGTGGTTGGTGTATTGATCTTTTTTGGAAAGGGAGTGTGTGTGAGTTGTTTATTTCAAGAATAGGCTGGATCCAATCAGCTGGACTCTTTTCCGTTATAACTAGGAAAGAAAGGTGCATAATCTCGCGAATTACTTCTTAAGAAATTATATGGAAGAACCACAGCATTTCGTGATTAATTGGCAAATCCATTTTGATTCTCTAGCAACCAATAATGTGGGGCTGTTAAGATGGTTAAAGCAAACCGTTTGAAGTCTAGACGCAGCATGGTACTCTTTCTATCACTATTTAATATAGAGATGGTTTGAAAATGAATATTTTATCGATATAGAACACTCATCTCGATAAAATGATTTGAACCGCTTAGTCTAAAAAAGGGCATTTTCCCTCTTTTATCCAATGCTGAATCGACGACCTATCCCTTATATATAAGTAAGAAGAATTTTTTGGATTTGAACTGAAGAAAAAAAAAGAAACAACTTTGCTGACAATTACATATTTTTGATTTTGTCAGAAGAGTCCTCCAAGTATTTTGGTTTTGCATTATTTTTCATTTTTTTTTGACTATGAATAAAGAAGAGAGGATAGGCTCATTACATTCATAAAAAAAAGCTATGAGAATTTACCCTAAGTAATTGAGCGTGAGAGCCAAATGAATCGAAAGATTCATGTTTGGTTCGGGAAGGGATTATGGAAGTTTCAAAATGAACGCAAAGATAATCTACTTTCATTAAGTGATTTATTAGATAATCGAAAACAGAGGATCTTGAAT